GTTCATGTAGCTTAACTACTAAAGCAAAGCACTGAAAATGCTTAGATGAGTGTCACGACTCCATAAACACTTAAAGGTTTGGTCCCAGCCTTCCTATTAGTTGTTAGCAAAATTACACATGCAAGTATCCGCACCCCTGTGAGAATACCCTCGTAAATCATCCATGATTAAAAGGAGTAGGTATCAAGCGCACTCTAATTGAGTAGCTTACAACACCTTGCTTAGCCACACCCCCACGGGTAACAGCAGTGATAAAAATTAAGCTATAAACGAAAGTTTGACTAAGTTACGCTAACATAGGGGTGGTAAATTTCGTGCCAGCCACCGCGGTCATACGATTAACCCAAATTAATAGGCAACGGCGTAAAGCGTGTTAAAGAGAGCTATACCCACACAAATAAAGACAAAATTTAACTAGGCTGTAGAAAGCAACAGTTAAAACTAAGATACACTACGAAAGTGACTTTATTGCAGCTGATTACACGATAGCTAAGATCCAAACTGGGATTAGATACCCCACTATGCTTAGCCCTAAACTCAGGTATTTAATCTAACAAAAATACCCGCCAGAGAACTACTAGCAATAGCTTAAAACTCAAAGGACTTGGCGGTGCTTTATATCCCTCTAGAGGAGCCTGTTCTGTAATCGATAAACCCCGATAAACCTCACCACCCCTTGCTAATTCAGCTTATATACCGCCATCTTCAGCGAACCCTAAAAAGGCATAATAGTAAGCAAAAACATAAGACATAAAAACGTTAGGTCAAGGTGTAGCTTATGAGGTGGGAAGAAATGGGCTACATTTTCTATTTATTAGAACATTCACGAAAGTTATTATGAAACTAGTAACTAAAGGAGGATTTAGTAGTAAGCTGAGAATAGAGTGCTCAACTGAATCAGGCCATGAAGCACGCACACACCGCCCGTCACCCTCTTCAAGTACCCTAGACTATACTAATATATAATTACAAGTCCCCCAGTATTAGAAGAGATAAGTCGTAACAAGGTAAGCATACTGGAAAGTGTGCTTGGACGAATCAAAGTGTAGCTTAAACAAAGCATCTGGTTTACACCCAGAAGATTTCATTACAAATGACCACTTTGAACCAAAGCTAGCCCAAACAATAAATTAACTTATCCAAATATTAAATAACCCTAAACTAAAACATTTATCTACTAAAGTATAGGAGATAGAAATTTTAATTTGGCGCTATAGAGAAAGTACCGCAAGGGAACGAGTGAAAGAAACAATTAAAAGTACAAAACAGCAAAGATTAACCCTTGTACCTTTCAAGATTAACCCTTGTACCTTTTGCATAATGATTTAACTAGAAAAACCTTAGCAAAGAGACCTTAGGTTAAACACCCCGAAACCAGACGAGCTATCCATGAACAGCCCAAAGAGAGCAAACTCGTCTATGTGGCAAAATAGTGAGAAGATTTGTGGATAGAGGTGAAAAGCCTACCGAGCCTGGTGATAGCTGGTTGTCCAGATAAGAATTTTAGTTCAACTTTAAATTTACTACAAAAATATATAATTACACCGTAAATTTAACTGTTAATCTAAAGGGGTACAGCTCTTTAGACCAAGGATACAACCTTTATTAGAGAGTAAACATAATAACAACCATAGTTGGCCTAAAAGCAGCCATCAATTAAGAAAGCGTTCAAGCTCAACAACAATCAATTCCTTAATCCAACAATTAAATATTAACTCCTAATTTATTACTGGACTAATCTATCAACCAATAGAAGAAATACTGTTAATATGAGTAACAAGATTCATATCTCCTAGCACAAGCTTATGTCAGACCAAATAATAACTGATAGTTAACAGCCAAATAAATATAATCTTACATAAACTATTTATTAATCCACTGTTAATCCAACACAGGTGTGCATAAAGGAAAGATTAAAAGAAATAAAAGGAACTCGGCAAACACAAACCCCGCCTGTTTACCAAAAACATCACCTCTAGCATTACTAGTATTAGAGGCACTGCCTGCCCAGTGACAACTGTTTAACGGCCGCGGTATCCTGACCGTGCAAAGGTAGCATAATCATTTGTTCTTTAAATAAGGACTTGTATGAATGGCCACACGAGGGTTTAACTGTCTCTTATTTCTAATCAGTGAAATTGACCTTTCCGTGAAGAGGCGGAAATACTTCAATAAGACGAGAAGACCCTATGGAGCTTTAATTAACCTAACCCAACAGAACAATACTTAACTCCACCAAGGACTAACAAATATTCTAACTGGGTTATAAATTTCGGTTGGGGTGACCTCGGAGCACAAAATAACCCCCGAGAATTTTCTACTAAGACTAACAAGTCAAAGTAAATCTTTACAATTGATCCAGTCCCACTGCATCAACGGAACAAGTTACCCTAGGGATAACAGCGCAATCCTATTCTAGAGTCCCTATCGACAATAGGGTTTACGACCTCGATGTTGGATCAGGACATCCTAATGGTGCAGCAGCTATTAATGGTTCGTTTTGTTCAACGATTAAAGTCCTACGTGATCTGAGTTCAGACCGGAGTAATCCAGGTCGGTTTCTATCTATTAAAATATTTTTCCCAGTACGAAAGGACAAGAAAAATAGGGCCTACCCTCAATGAGCGCCCTCAAGTAAATAAATGATATTATCTTAATTTAAGTAACTTATTACCACACCCCCTTAGACCAAGGTTTCGTTAGAGTGGCAGAGCCCGGTAATTGCGTAAAACTTAAACCTTTATAACCAGAGGTTCAATTCCTCTCTCTAACAACATGTTTACAATTAATCTCCTAACACTAATTGTTCCAGTACTCCTTGCTGTAGCATTCCTAACCCTAATCGAACGGAAAGTTCTTGGGTATATACAATTACGAAAGGGCCCAAACATTGTAGGGCCATACGGCCTCCTCCAACCCATTGCCGATGCCGTCAAACTATTCATTAAAGAACCCCTACGCCCCCTAACCTCATCCATCTCAATATTTATTATAGCACCAATCTTAGCTTTAACCCTAGCCCTAACTATATGAATTCCCCTACCAATACCATATCCACTAATCAACATAAATCTAGGTGTCCTATTCATACTAGCCGTATCCAGCCTATCAGTCTATTCCATCCTATGATCAGGCTGAGCATCAAATTCAAAATACGCTCTAATTGGGGCCCTACGAGCCGTGGCCCAAACTATTTCATACGAAGTTACCCTAGCCATTATCTTACTATCAATCTTATTAATAAACGGCTCATATACCCTAAGTACCCTTATCATCACCCAAGAATATACATGACTTCTAATATCTACATGGCCATTAGCTATAATATGATTTATCTCCACCCTTGCAGAAACAAACCGAGCTCCATTCGACCTAACCGAAGGGGAATCAGAGCTAGTCTCAGGTTTCAATGTTGAATACGCTGCAGGACCATTCGCATTATTCTTCCTAGCAGAATATGCTAACATCATTATAATAAATATCCTAACAACAATTCTATTTCTAGGGGCATTTCACTCCATTAACTTTCCAGAACTATATTCCATCAATTTCACAATTAAAGCCCTACTTCTAACCATCTCTTTCTTATGAGTCCGAGCATCATACCCTCGATTCCGATATGACCAACTAATACATCTTCTATGAAAAAATTTCTTACCCCTCACACTAGCATTATGTATATGACATGTATCACTACCAATCTTCACATCAAGCATCCCACCTCAAACGTAAGAAATATGTCTGACAAAAGAGTTACTTTGATAGAGTAAATAATAGAGGTTTAAGCCCTCTTATTTCTAGAATCATAGGAATCGAACCTAATCTTGAGAAATCAAAACTCTCCGTGCTACCATATTACACTATATTCTAAGTAAGGTAAGCTAAATTAAGCTATTGGGCCCATACCCCGAAAATGTCGGTTAACACCTTCCCTTGCTGATAAACCCTATAATCTTAAGCATTATCCTTTTTACCATTATGACAGGTACTATAATCGTACTCATAAGTTCGCACTGATTTATAATTTGAATTGGCTTTGAAATAAACATGCTAGCAATCATCCCAATACTAATAAAAAACTACAGTCCACGCTCAATAGAAGCCTCTACTAAATATTTTATGACTCAAGCAACCGCGTCAATGATTCTTATACTAGCAATCATCATAAACTTAATGTACTCAGGCCAATGAACCATTACTAACATCACAAACCCTACAGCATCTATCCTAATAACAATAGCCTTAGTAATAAAATTAGGACTCTCCCCATTCCACTTTTGAGTACCAGAAGTTACACAAGGAATCTCACTGACATCTGGCATAATCCTACTAACATGACAAAAGATCGCCCCCTTATCAGTCCTTTACCAAATCTTCTCCTCCATTAATCTAGACTTACTACTCTCCATATCCCTATTATCAATTATAATAGGAGGCTGAGGTGGACTTAACCAAACACAATTACGGAAAATTATAGCATACTCTTCCATCGCTCATATAGGATGAATAACAGCCATCATAATCTATGAACCCACAATTATATTATTAAACCTATTTGTATACATTACAATAACAATTTCCACCTTTACATTATTTATCTTCTCCTCCTCAACCACCACCCTATCACTATCTCATACATGAAACAAAACACCACTTATCGCTACACTTATCCTTACCACTATATTATCCCTAGGAGGATTGCCCCCGCTAACAGGTTTTCTACCTAAATGAATTATTATCCAAGAACTTACAAAAAACAACAGCATCATTCTCCCTACAACAATAGCAATTCTCTCATTACTAAACCTATTCTTCTATATACGACTGTCATACTCAACTTCACTTACTATATTCCCAACAACAAATAATAATAAAATAAAATGACAATTCGAAAGCACAAAACAGATCCCCTTTATAGCACCACTAATCACAATCTCAACATTAACACTACCACTAGCACCAATCTTAATTACACTAAGCTAGAAATTTAGGTTAAAATAGACCGAGGGCCTTCAAAGCCCTAAGTAAGTATAATTTACTTAATTTCTGCTTCCCTAAGGATTGCAAGACTCTATCCTACATCAATTGAATGCAAATCAACCACTTTAATTAAGCTAAATCCTTATCTAGATTGGTGGGCTTCCATCCCACGAAATTTTAGTTAACAGCTAAATACCCTAAACAACTGGCTTCAATCTACTTCTCCCGCCTTGAAAAAAAGGGGGGCGGGAGAAGCCCCGGCAGAATTGAAGCTGCTTCTTTGAATTTGCAATTCAATATGATAATTCACTACAGGGCTATGGTAAAAAGAGATGTCATCTCTGTCTTTAGATTTACAGTCTAATGCTTATCCTCAGCCATTTTACCTATGTTCGTAACCCGTTGATTATTTTCTACCAACCACAAAGACATCGGAACCTTATATATGGTATTTGGTGCCTGAGCCGGAATAGTAGGGACAGCCCTGAGTATTTTAATTCGTGCTGAATTAGGTCAACCAGGCGCCCTTCTAGGTGATGATCAGATCTATAACGTTATTGTAACTGCCCACGCATTCGTTATAATTTTCTTTATAGTGATACCAATCATGCTCGGAGGGTTTGGAAACTGACTAATCCCTTTAATGATTGGTGCACCAGATATAGCATTCCCACGAATAAATAATATAAGCTTCTGACTACTCCCACCATCATTTCTCCTATTACTAGCCTCATCAACTGTCGAAGCAGGAGCAGGTACTGGCTGAACTGTCTACCCCCCATTGGCCGGTAATCTAGCCCATGCAGGAGCATCTGTTGATTTAGCAATCTTCTCTCTCCACTTAGCAGGTGTCTCATCCATTCTAGGATCAATCAATTTCATTACCACAATCATTAATATGAAACCTCCTGCTATATCTCAATATCAAACACCACTATTCGTATGATCAGTCCTAATTACAGCAGTACTACTACTTCTCTCACTTCCAGTTCTTGCAGCTGGTATCACTATACTTTTAACAGATCGTAATCTTAATACTACTTTCTTTGACCCTGCCGGAGGTGGAGATCCAATTCTTTATCAACATCTTTTCTGATTCTTTGGGCACCCAGAAGTTTACATTCTTATCCTCCCAGGCTTTGGACTAATTTCACACATTGTCACCTACTACTCAGGTAAAAAAGAACCATTTGGTTATATGGGTATAGTCTGAGCTATAATGTCCATTGGTTTCCTTGGCTTCATCGTCTGAGCCCACCACATATTCACAGTCGGCCTAGATGTAGACACCCGAGCATATTTTACATCTGCAACTATAATTATTGCCATTCCAACAGGAGTTAAAGTTTTCAGCTGATTAGCTACCCTGCACGGGGGTAATATCAAATGATCTCATGCTATACTATGAGCGCTAGGATTCATCTTCCTATTCACAGTAGGGGGCCTAACAGGAATTGTACTAGCTAATTCATCATTAGACATTGTTCTTCATGATACCTATTACGTAGTAGCCCACTTCCACTATGTACTATCTATGGGGGCCGTATTTGCAATTATCGCAGGATTTGTACACTGATTTCCACTATTCACAGGATACACATTAAGCTCGACTTGAGCTAAAATTCACTTCGCAATTATATTTGTAGGTGTAAATATAACTTTCTTCCCTCAACATTTCCTTGGTTTATCAGGGATACCTCGACGTTATTCCGACTATCCAGACGCCTACACAACATGAAACACAGTCTCATCTATAGGGTCATTCATTTCACTTACAGCTGTTGTAGTAATAGTATTCATAATCTGAGAAGCCTTTGCATCAAAACGAGAAGTAACATCAGTTGAATTAACAACTACAAACATTGAGTGACTTTATGGATGTCCTCCACCATATCATACATTTGAAGAGCCTGTGTACGTAAACTCTAAATAACTAAGAAAGGAAGGAATCGAACCCCCTAAAATTGGTTTCAAGCCAACCCCATAACCATTATGACTTTCTCAATAATGAGGTATTAGTAAAATATTACATAACTTTGTCAAAGTTAAATTACAAGTGAAAAGCTTGTATACCTTTATGGCATACCCTTTTCAAATAGGCCTTCAAGACGCAACATCACCTATTATGGAAGAATTAATAAACTTTCATGACCATGCACTTATAATCGTCTTTCTAATTAGTACTCTAGTATTATATATTATCTCCTCAATACTAACTACAAAACTAACACACACCAACACAATAGACGCCCAAGCAGTAGAGACAATCTGAACCATCTTGCCAGCCATCATCTTAATTCTAATCGCACTCCCATCTCTACGAATCCTATATATGATAGACGAAATCAACAACCCTACCCTTACCGTTAAAACAGTAGGTCACCAATGATACTGAAGCTATGAATATACCGATTATGACGAACTAAACTTCGACTCATATATAATTCCAACAACTGATCTTAAACCTGGGGATCTCCGACTACTAGAAGTAGATAATCGAGCAATCCTACCAATAGAAATAACTGTGCGAGTTCTAATTACATCAGAAGACGTTCTTCACTCTTGAGCAGTCCCATCATTAGGACTAAAGACCGACGCTATCCCCGGACGCCTAAACCAAACAACCCTTCTAGCTACCCGACCTGGGCTATACTACGGCCAATGCTCTGAAATCTGCGGCTCTAACCATAGTTTCATACCTATCGTCCTTGAACTAGTTCCTCTGAAAGTGTTTGAAAAATGATCTTCTTCTATACTATAAATTCATTGAGAAGCTATTACAGCGTTAACCTTTTAAGTTAAAGATTGAGAGTATTAACCCTCTCCTTAATGATATGCCACAACTTGATACTTCAACATGATTTATTACTATCATCTCAATAATCATAACCCTATTTATTGTATTTCAATTAAAAATTTCAAAATACCTTTACCCAATGAACCCAGAACTAAAATCGCTTAAAGCCCTAAAACACAATAATCCTTGAGAAACAAAATGAACGAAAATTTATTCGCCTCTTTCGCTACCCCAACAATAATGGGTCTCCCTATTGTTGTCCTAATTATCCTATTCCCTAGCATTATATTCCCAGCCCCCAACCGATTAATTAATAACCGATTAGTCTCCCTTCAACAATGACTAATCCAGCTAACCTCAAAACAAATAATAGCAATTCACAACCAAAAAGGACAAACATGAACTCTCATATTAATTTCACTAATTCTATTCATTGGTTCTACCAACTTATTAGGTCTTTTACCACATTCTTTTACACCTACAACACAACTTTCAATAAATTTAGGGATGGCTATCCCTCTATGAGCTGGAACAGTCATCACAGGATTCCGATACAAAACAAAAGCATCCTTAGCCCATTTCCTACCCCAAGGTACCCCACTACCACTTATCCCAATACTTATTATCATCGAGACTATCAGTCTTTTTATTCAACCAATAGCACTTGCTGTACGGTTAACCGCAAATATCACCGCTGGTCACCTATTAATTCACCTAATTGGAGGTGCAACTCTAGTCCTAATAAGCATTAGCCCAATTACAGCATTTATCACTTTTATTATTTTAGTTATACTTACAGTACTTGAATTTGCCGTAGCATTAATTCAAGCTTATGTCTTTACCCTTTTAGTAAGCCTTTATCTGCACGATAATACCTAATGACTCACCAAACCCACGCATACCATATAGTAAACCCTAGCCCTTGACCACTAATAGGAGCGTTATCAGCTCTACTATTAACCTCAGGCTTAGTCATATGATTCCACTTCAACTCAACAATTTTAATGTCAATTGGCCTACTAGCCAATACTCTAACTATGTACCAATGATGACGAGATGTTGTTCGTGAAGGAACCTTTCAAGGCCATCATACCCCCATCGTACAAAAAGGCCTTCGATATGGCATGATCCTTTTCATCATTTCTGAAGTCTTTTTCTTTGCAGGATTTTTCTGAGCCTTTTACCACTCAAGCCTAGCCCCTACCCATGAACTGGGCGGTTATTGACCACCCGCAGGAATCAATCCACTAAACCCACTAGAAGTTCCCTTACTTAATACATCCGTTCTATTAGCCTCCGGAGTATCTATTACATGAGCTCATCACAGTCTCATAGAAGGAAACCGCAAACACATAATTCAAGCCCTATTTATCACAATTGCACTCGGTATTTATTTTACATTCCTCCAAGCAGCCGAATATTATGAAGCACCCTTCACTATCTCAGATGGAATTTATGGATCAACATTCTTTATAGCAACAGGCTTCCACGGCTTCCACGTAATCGTTGGCTCAACATTTCTTATAGTGTGTTTCCTCCGACAACTTAAATATCACTTTACATCAAAACACCACTTCGGATTCGAAGCAGCTGCATGATATTGACATTTCGTTGATGTAGTATGACTATTCCTTTATGTATCAATCTACTGATGAGGCTCATATTCTTCTAGTATTAATCAATACAACTGACTTCAAATCAGCTAATCTCAGTGTAAATCTGAGGAAAAATAATTAACTTCTGGATAGCTTTGATCATCTACTACCTATTCTCGTTCTAAACGAGAAATGCCGCCCCCCGTGATGGCCTATTAATATCTTTCCACCACTTCTTACTTAAACTCTACCTATATTCTTCTAGTATTAATCAGTACAACTGACTTCCAATCAGTTAGTCTCAGTATAAATCTGAGGAAGAATAATTAATATATTACTAGCACTTACCATCAATACACTCCTCGCTTCAATCCTAGTACTAATCGCATTCTGACTCCCCCAACTAAATATCTACGCAGAAAAAGCAAGCCCATATGAATGTGGTTTTGACCCTATAGGATCCGCACGCCTACCTTTCTCTATAAAATTCTTTTTGGTAGCCATCACATTCCTATTATTTGATCTAGAGATCGCCCTACTCTTGCCCCTCCCATGAGCATCCCAAACAGAACAACTTAACATTATAATTACTATATCCTTAGCACTCATCACACTTCTAGCAATAAGCCTAGCCTATGAATGAATCCAAAAAGGCCTTGAATGAACTGAATATAGTAATTAGTTTAACCCAAAACAAATGATTTCGACTCATTAGATTGTGATCTATTTCACAATTACTAAATGTCTTTAGTTCACATGAATATTGCGCTAGCATTCACAGTAGCACTCCTAGGATTATTAATATACCGCTCACACCTGATATCATCCTTATTATGCTTAGAAGGAATGATACTCACATTATTCATTATAGGGACTATTATAATCCTTAACACACACTTCACACTAGCAAGCATATTACCAATTATCCTCTTAGTATTTGCCGCTTGCGAAGCAGCCGTAGGTCTGTCTCTCCTAGTAATAGTATCTAACACATATGGAGTCGACTACGTACAAAACCTGAATCTCCTTCAATGTTAAAAATTATTTTACCTACTATTATACTAATCCCTCTCACCTGAATATCCAACAAAAAAGTTATATGAATTAATACAACCATTTATGGAATGCTAATCTGCCTAACGACCCTTCCCCTATTTAATCAACCTAACAACAATATTTACTTTTCTCCAACTTTCTTCTCTGATTCCCTATCCACACCACTCCTAGCACTGACAACATGACTACTCCCACTAATACTCATAGCAAGCCAACATCATCTGATAAATGAGACAGAAACACGTAAAAAACTCTACATCTCCATACTGATTCTACTTCAAATTTTCCTAATCATAACATTCTCTGCTACAGAACTAATTTTATTCTACATTTTATTTGAAGCTACCTTAGTGCCTACCTTAATCATTATCACCCGATGAGGTAACCAAACAGAACGACTAAACGCCGGACTTTATTTTTTATTCTACACACTAGTTGGATCCCTCCCACTATTAGTTGCATTAATTTATATCCAAAACTTATCTGGGACACTAAACTTTACAATTACTCAGCTAGGAGCCTATAACATTTTAAACTCATGGTCAAATAATTTCCTATGACTAGCATGCATAATAGCATTTCTAGTGAAAATGCCCCTATATGGTCTACACCTCTGACTCCCTAAAGCGCATGTTGAGGCACCCATTGCTGGGTCAATAGTCCTAGCGGCTATTTTACTAAAACTAGGAGGCTATGGCATGATACGAATCACCGTGATACTAAATCCAATTACAGACACGATAGCCTACCCCTTCCTACTTCTATCCTTATGAGGTATAATCATAACAAGCTCTATCTGTCTTCGACAGACAGACCTTAAATCACTCATCGCCTATTCCTCCGTTAGCCATATAGCCCTCGTAATTGTAGCTATCCTAATCCAAACACCATGAAGTTATATAGGCGCAACAGCCCTAATGATCGCTCACGGACTTACATCATCTATACTATTCTGTTTAGCTAACACAAACTATGAACGAATCCACAGTCGAACTATAATCCTAGCCCGAGGACTCCAAACTATTCTCCCCCTAATAGCAACATGATGACTACTAGCTAGCTTAACAAACCTTGCCTTACCCCCTTCTATTAATCTCATTGGAGAATTATTTGTTATACTATCATCTTTTTCATGATCCAACATAACCATAATTCTTATAGGAATAAACGTAGTAATTACAGCACTATACTCCTTATATATACTAATCTTAACCCAACGAGGAAAGTACTCTTTTCACATTAACACAATTAAACCTTCCTTTACACGAGAAAATGCTCTTATAGCACTGCATATTATCCCCCTCTTACTTCTATCACTCAACCCAAAATTAATTTTGGGTACTATGTACTGTAAATATAGTTTAACAAAAATATTAGATTGTGAATCTAAGACTAGCAAGGTCGACACATGACAGAAGCTAGTATCTTCTTATTTACCGAGAAAGACTGCAAGAACTGCTAACTCATGCTACCATATCTAAAACTATGGCTTTCTTACACTTTTAAAGGATAGTAGTTATCCGTTGGTCTTAGGAGCCAAAAAATTGGTGCAACTCCAAATAAAAGTAATAAACCTATATACTTCTACTCTACTAACCTCCCTATCAATACTTATTTTACCCGTAATTATATCCCTTTTTCCAATCTACAAAACCAATAACTACCCCTATTATGTTAAATCCATTATCTCTTATGCTTTCCTGACAAGCCTAATCCCCACACTCATTTTTATTAATATGGGACATGAAGAAGTCATTTCAAACTGACACTGAATAACAATCCAAACAGTTAAACTATCACTAAGCTTCAAACTAGATTACTTCTCCATAATCTTCATCCCAGTAGCTCTCTTCGTCACATGGTCCATTATAGAATTTTCAATATGATACATACACTCAGACCCTAACGTAAATCGATTCTTCAAGTACCTACTCATATTCCTTATCACAATGATAATTTTAGTCACAGCTAACAACCTATTCCAACTTTTCATCGGCTGAGAAGGCGTAGGAATTATATCTTTCTTACTAATTGGATGATGGTACGGCCGAGCCGACGCTAACACAGCTGCTTTACAAGCCATCCTATATAATCGTATTGGAGATATTGGCTTTATCTTGTCAATAGCCTGATTCCTATTCAACACCAACTCATGGGAACTACAACAAATCTTCATGCTTGACATACAACACAACAACTTACCCCTCCTAGGGTTACTACTTGCAGCCACAGGTAAATCCGCTCAATTTGGCCTTCACCCCTGACTCCCTTCAGCAATAGAAGGCCCTACTCCAGTATCAGCCTTACTACACTCAAGTACCATAGTTGTCGCAGGCATTTTCCTACTAATTCGATTTTATCCTTTATTAGAAAACAATAAAACAATCCAAACATTGATCCTATGTATAGGAGCAATTACTACACTATTTACAGCAATTTGTGCCCTCACCCAAAATGATATTAAAAAAATCGTCGCTTTCTCCACTTCAAGCCAACTAGGCCTAATAATAGTTACTATCGGAATTAACCAACCACATTTGGCATTCCTCCACATCTGCACCCACGCATTCTTTAAAGCCATACTATTTATATGCTCAGGCTCTATCATTCACAACCTGAACGACGAACAAGACATTCGAAAAATAGGAGGCTTATTCAAAGCATTACCTTTCACCACCACCTCCCTCATTATTGGAAGCCTAGCACTCACAGGAACCCCTTTCCTCACAGGATTTTACTCTAAAGACCTAATCATCGAAACAGCTAACACGTCGTATACCAACGCCTGAGCCCTATTAATCACACTAATCGCAACCTCCCTAACAGCTGTCTATAGCACACGAATTCTCTATTATTCGCTACTAGGACAACCACGATGCTCCACACTAATCTTAATCAACGAGAATAACCCCCTACTAATTAACTCTATTAAACGCCTCCTTATCGGAAGTATTTTTGCCGGATTCATCATCTCATATAACCTAACACCTATAACGGTTCCACAAATAACCATACCACCCTATCTTAAACTAACCGCCCTCATCATTACCCTTACAGGGTTTACTTTAGCTTATGAACTAAATCTTATCACACAAAACCTTAAATTATCTTACCCACATAGCTACCACAAATTCTCCAACATATTAGGCTACTTCCCAACTATCATCCACCGGCTATTCCCTCAATCTACCCTACTAATAAGCCAAAAGTTATCCTCTATATTATTAGACTTAACCTGAATGGAAAATGTTCTACCCAAATCAGTTTCCAAATTTCAAGTTTCCTCCTCTATTACAGTATCAAACCAAAAAGGCCTTATTAAATTATACTTCCTGTCATTCCTAATTACCTTAACCATTAGCATTCTATTATTTAATTACCACGTGTAATTTCTATCACCACAACAATACACGTTACAAGAGACCACCCAGATACAATTACAAGTCAAAACCCGTAACTATAAAGAGCAGCAATCCCTATGGCCTCTTCACTAAAAAACCCTGAATCACCAGTATCATAAATTACCCAATCACCCTCACCATTAAAATTTAAAACTAACTCTAACTTAATATCCTCTTCATCTAATAATAAATAAGCAATCATTAAACTCTCCCCAAACAACCCTAATAAAAACGTTAACAACACTGTATTATTAGACACTCACACTTCAGGGTATTCCTCCATGGCTATAGCAGTAGTATAACCAAATACAACCAACATACCCCCCAAATAAATTAAAAACACTATTAACCCTAAAAAAGAACCACCATAATTTAAAACAATACCACACCCAATTCCACCACTAACAATCAACCCAACCCCACCATAAATTGGCGAAGGTTTTGAAGAAAAACCTACAAAACTAATTACAAAAATAGTACTTAAAATAGTAACAATATATGTCATCATAATTTCTACATGGAGTCTAACCATGACTTATGACATGAAAAATCATCGTTGTTATTCAACTACAGAAACCTTAATGACAAACCTACGAAAAACCCACCCATTAATAAAAATTGTTAACAGCTCATTCATCGACCTACCCGCCCCATCCAATATCTCATCATGATGGAATTTCGGCTCCCTCCTAAGTGTCTGCTTAATTATTCAAATCCTAACAGGACTCTTTTTAGCAATACACTACACATCAGACACAATAACTGCTTTCTCATCAGTTACACACATCTGTCGAGATGTAAATTACGGATGACTAATCCGATATCTTCATGCAAACGGAGCATCAATATTCTTCATTTGCCTATTCCTCCACGTCGGACGAGGACTTTACTACGGATCCTATATATACTTAGAGACATGAAACATCGGCGTACTATTACTATTCGCAGTAATAGCCACTGCCTTTATAGGGTACGTCCTTCCATGAGGACAAATATCATTTTGAGGTGCAACAGTCATTACTAATCTACTCTCAGCAATCCCCTACATCGGCTCAGATCTAGTTGAATGAATCTGAGGGGGCTTCTCTGTAGACAAAGCCACCCTAACCCGATTCTTCGCATTCCACTTTATCTTACCCTTCATCATTGCTGCTCTAGCAGGAGTCCATCTCCTATTCCTGCATGAGACCGGCTCAAACAATCCATCAGGACTATCCTCAGATGCAGACAAAATTCCCTTTCACCCTTACTACACTATCAAAGACATTCTAGGAGTACTTCTTCTCATCCTAGCCCTTACATCCCTAGTACTGTTCTCCCCAGACTTATTAGGAGACCCAGACAACTACACACCTGCAAACCCCCTCAACACACCACCCCATATTAAACCAGAATGGTATTTTCTGTTCGCTTACGCCATTCTACGATCCATTCCTAACAAACTAGGAGGAGTCCTAGCACTAGTCCTATCAATTTTAATTTTAGCTGTAGTTCCTTTCCTCCACACATCTAAACAACGAAGTATGATATTCCGCCCATTTAGCCAGTGTCTCTTCTGAATCCTGGTCGCAGATCTCCTTACACTCACATGAATTGGAGGTCAACCAGTTGAACACCCATTTATCATTATTGGACAACTAGCCTCAATCCTTTACTTCCTCCTCATCCTAGTCATCATACCCATTACAAGCCTATTCGAAAATAACCTTCTAAAATGAAGGTTATGGCGATTCGACTTATCCAGAGAAGGAGACTCACATCCCCCAAGACATCAAGGAAGAAGCACCAGCCCCACCATCAGCACCCAAAGCTGATATTCTATCTTAAACTATTCCTTGAAACCACCTTATTCATAGAATCACAATAATCAAGCCAAACTCCCATATTAAAATACAAAACTTCAGTTTTCCAAACAACTCCGCTTCTCAACCGAGTACATAATACATTTTATGTATATCGTGCATTAAACTCTAATCCACATGCATATAAGCAAGTACATACTTCTATAACAGTACATAATACATTTTATGTATATCGTGCATTAAACTCTAATCCACATGCATATAAGCAAGTACATACTTTTATAACAGTACATAATACATTTTATGTATATCGTGCATTAAACTCTAATCCACATGCATATAAGCAAGTACATACTTCTATAACAGTACATAATACATTTTATGTATATCGTGCATTAAACTCTAATCCACATGCATATAAGCAAGTACATACTTCTATAACAGTACATAATACATTTTATGTATATCGTGCATTAAACTCTAATCCACATGCATATAAGCAAGTACATACTTCTATAACAGTACATAGTACATTATATTATTTATCGTACATAGGACATACAGTTATATCAATTCAAGTCATCCATGCATATCACCTCCAATGGGTTATCTCTCGTTTACCATCTCACGTGAAATCATCAACCCTTGCGAGCAGTATACCTCTTCTCGCTCCGGGCCCATTCATCCTGGGGGTTACTATTCATCACACTATACCTGGCATCTGGTTCTTACTTCAGGACCATCTCACCTAAAATCGCCCACTCTTTCCTCTTAAATAAGACATCTCGATGGACTAATGACTAATCAGCCCATGCTCACACATAACTGTGATTTCTTGCATTTGGTATTTAATTTTTTTGGGGGGGGAGAGCTTGCTATGATCCAGCTAACATTTAATCTCGCCAAATCAATTGAAGCTGGGCTTATTCTCTATGGGGGCCGAAAAGATCATGTTATCATTACTATTTCCCTTGCGAGAAGTAAATACGTTTAATGGTTACAGGACATGAATTGACAAAATATGTAGCACAGGACGGAGAAGGATGAGTTCAGGTAAAAATGGTTAATGGTTACAGGACATACTTATAATTATACCCCCCCCCGGGACGCCTATACACGTACACGTACACGTACACGTACACGTACACGTACACGTACACGTACACGTACACGTACACGTACACGTACACGTACACGTACACGTACACGTACACGTACACGTACACGTACACGTACACGTACACGTACACGTACACGTACACGTACACGTACACGTACACGTACACGTACACGTACACGTACACGTACACGTACACGTACACGTACACGTACACGTACACGTACACGTACACGTACACGTACACGTACACGTACACGTACACGTACACGTACACGTACACGTACACGTACACGTACACGTACACGTACACGTACACGTATACGTATACGTACACGCACGCGTACACACACACATTATATTCCAAAATTATTTAAGCAAACCCCCCTACCCCCGTTAAGCATTACTATCATTATCTTTATATCTTGCCAAACCCCTAAAACAAGAAAATAATAATAGCATTATAAACTTAACTCATTTACAATTTAATCAACTAAACAATTTCACTATAAACACCTCTTTCTATAAAGATCGATTTCTTTCAACATGCGTTTCTCTATTAACGCAACCAATTTTTAACATTACATTTAGTATTAACGATATCTAAAATATTAAAAACCTCTACAACTCTATAGAGATGCCATATTTAACACAATCTC